AACGTATGAAGCACTAGACTCAGTCCACGGGAACCGGCTTTACGGGTTGCTTTCGATTTGGCATTCTCCTCCCCTTCCTGCTTTATTGGCATTAGAGATCTTGTGAAAAAGTCCGATTGACTAATGGAAGGAAGCGAAGCTGTTTAAGTAAGAGTTAGCGCCTATGAAAAAGAGATTTGAATCGCTTTGTGGCGGGGTAAGCTGTGATCTTATTCCTAACTTGGGATATGAAGTAAAATAACATCACTCATTGGCAAAGCATGAATTAGCCTTCGAGTTGTGGCTTCTTGTTCATCTTTCACTATCTGACCTTTCATTTCAGGTTCTCTTCTCTTAGTCTTCCTTGACCCATTCCTCTAGAAATTTTAATATAACCTAATAAGAGATCGATTACGCGCATCATCGCAGAATTATTTTATTGGAAGGAATTAACTAACTAGCCTAGCTGACAAGGCATGGCATGAATGGCGGGATGCTAACTCGATTCGCCCTTGCCTCTACGGGATTACTACCTTATATAAAAAAATATAAAGCACCAAAGGTAAGCAGTTCCCAGTCGAAAGATAAAATGATTCTTAGCAGTTAAACAAGCGAATGTCATTTTTTTCCCCTATCGGTTGACTGGGCTTCCCCAGTGTCATCATCGACCCGCTCCTGCACATCTCATCCTTAGTGAATAAAAAGGGGTGCTTGTGCTTCTTAAGTAGCATTTACTTACCTTCTTCATCGAAGGCTTCCATTGATAAGGAACTGTTCTATCTAATGTGGCATTATCACGTGTGGCAAGTGTTTCTGCCTCATCCCCACCCCGATGGCTATAGTCAAGCAGAAATGACTTATCTATTTAGTAGCTGAACCAAAGAGAAAGTAAGCCCCGCCGCTATCACTACAGCCTTTCTTAACCGGGCATAGGACCTCTTTCCTAATTCATCTACGGTCTTATCTTACAAGCACCAGAATGAGAGAAGGACTTCCTGGCTTGACTTTCTCACATAAAAACTTCATTAGTATAGATCTGTAGCCCGTTCTGGGTCTTTAACCGAAACTGGGACTAGGCATGGAAAAGCTCGATCAACGTCCTTCTCTCCCGAGGTTCGAAATGTGGAGGTACCTTTACCGTCACCTGCTAGCTCTGTCCGCCACGGGTTAGCGACATAAAGTGCGAATAAAGGTTCATCGGGACATTTTCTTCAACAACTAAAGCCCTTATTATCCCCGCAGAGCCTCCAAAGGAAGTAAAGACTACAAGTCCCTAAGGAAGTTCCTTGCCCACTTCTTGGCATCTGCCTTGATTATGTTTCATGTCCGCGAATCGTATTCATGTCCGACCCCCTTCTCTGTTGGCGAATCGACTTCAGCTCCTTATTTGTTGTTTGTTGTTGGGGCTCGAGCTTCCTGTATAGCTTTAGCTCGATTTTGACGGATTTCAATACCCTTCCGATGAACTAGAAAGCCGAGTCTATTTCCAGGGGTCAGCCTTCAGGCACACTTCCTGAAATCGATGTAGATTCGCTTGCCACAACGACCGGACAGGATAGGAGATCGCCCAACCTTCCAATTTCTCTTTCTGAAGCAACTATAACGGATGGGCAGCTTCCCTACCCACTGGGTATTTTTTTTTTCCCGCTCCAACTTCGGATTCTTGGAAAGAATCCCCGGTTCTATGATTTAAGGTTAGGAGTTTCATTCTTAGCAAGATCCCCAGCTATTGAATCTGTTGTCGTCGGCGGGCTACTTCTTCTTCTTTCGAAATGAGAAGAATAGCGTAGTCAAAGTAGGCCAAGTCGGTAGCCTTTTCTGAAACTCTTGGGAGAAGGGCTGTAGGATTAGAAAAAGGCCTAACTGCTGTTGAAGGAATAGAGGCTGTTTCGGCTCTTGGAGTAAGGGGAGAAGGGCTGAGTGCCGGTGAAATGCTTTTTGAGACTTACCCCACTCAATGGAAATAGATTTAGGCAAGATCCCACGTCCAAGAGTCTGATTCTGATTCTGCTTTCACTCTTCTCAAGGAAGGAGGCCACCAAACCAAAGGGGAGGTCTTTGCTTGCTTTTCCTGTTAGAGATGCTAGTCTTTTTGTAATAACTGCTCTGAAGATGTTTTCAGGAATAAGAGAAGACGGTGCTCTTTCATCAGCTCTTTGGCTATTTGCTTGCGATAAAGAAAGAGTGAATTGATCCGAAGTAGTTCGGCTAAGCCGGAAAGAAAGAGTTAGATCCTCTTTGAGATGAAATGCGGCAATGTCCTAATCAAACCAGGCGCAAGGTCAATGATTTCGCTCAAGGCTCAAGGCATAAAGGCTCTTATTCCTTCTGCATTGGTCTCGGAGGGCCCTCGCTCTAAAGGGTTGATGGCAGCTATCCTGCTCTGTCAGAGATAATTGGAATGGAATTGGTGTGGTTCGCTAGCTCTTTCTTTTGAGACGAATGAATTCCGAATAAAGGAAGGCGGTCGTGATAGGGAAATTTCCTTATTACCAGGAAAGAGAAAATGGGCCAAATCGCC